GGGAAAATCATGAAGATAGTAACATTATTTCACGAAAATCCAAACGTGTAGTAGTTTTAACTTTTAATGGGCGGAATACGGGTACGGATGCTACTCGCAATACTACCCCCAATCCGAAGAGTACGAGTCGTGGTGATGAAGTAGACGAGCTGGGTTTGATAGAATATCCGAGACAACCCGATTTTAATCGAGAACTAATAAAAGGATCCATCCGTGCTCAACGACGTAAAATAGTTCCTTGGGAATTCTTTCAAGCAAATGTGCAGTCACCCCTTTTTTCAGACAGAGGTGATAAAAGTTTTTTCTTTTCTTTATGGAATGAGTTTGAGACCTCTGGAATAGGGAGTCTCCTTTTTAGGAATTGGATGCAGAAAAGCACAGAATTCAAAACTGAAGAACAACAAGCAAAAAAAGCAAAAAAAAAGGATCAAAAAGAAGAGGCAAAACGAGAGGAAGATCAACGGGTAAAAATAGCGGCGACTTGGGAGACTATTATTCATGCTCAAGCAGTAAGAGGTTGTATGTTAATAACCCAATCGTTTCTTAGAAAATATATCGTATTGCCCTCATTGATAATAGTCAAAAATATTGTCCGTATGTTATTCTTTCAATCCCCTGAGTGGTATAAGGATTGGGAAAAGTGGAATAAAGAAACCCATATTAAATGCACTTATAGTGGTGTTCAATTATCAGAAACGGAATTTCCGCAAGATTGGTTAACCGAGGGTATTCAGATAAAAATACTATTTCCTTTGCATCTAAAACCTTGGCACAGCTCTAAGCGACAATCCCGTCATAAAAAAAAAATTCAAAAGAAAGTAAAAAAAAAATTCAATTTGAGCTTTTTAACAGTTTACGGAATGGAAGCTGAACTCCCTTTTGGTTCTCCCCGAGAAGGCTCTTCCTTTTTTACACCCATTTCGGAAGAACTTGAAAAAAAACTTATACAAGTGAAAAACCAATATTTTCTAGTGCTAAGAATTTTAAAAGAAAGAACAAAAAGGCTTATAAAGATTTCAAAAAAAAAAACAAGATGGATTATGCAAATAGTTCGATTTATAAAAGAAAAAAAGAACGAACTTGCAAAAGTAAATCTTTTTCTATTTTTTGGATTGAGAGAAGTAAATCAATCGAGTCAAAATAAAAGCGGAAACAATTCTATAACTCGAATAAGTAATCAGATTAATAACGAATCATCTATTCCAATTAAATCAATAGATTGGACAAATTATTCACTGACAGAACAAAAAATGAGGGATCTGATTGTTAGGACAAGTATAATTAGGCATCAAATCAAAGAAATAACAAAAGAAAAAAACTTATTTTTAACTCCAGATATTAGTCCTAGTGAAACTTGTTGTGATGATAAAAGATTAGAATCTCCAAAAACTTTTTGGCAGATATTAAAAAGCAGAAGTGCCCGATTAATACGTAAATCGCACTATTTCTTTCAATTTTTTATTGAACGGATATACACGGATACCCTTCTATGGATCATTAATATTTCCAGACTCAACGTGCAACTTTTCCTTGAATTAACAAAAAAAAAGATTGAAAAATACAGTTACAATGATGAAATAAATCAAGAAGAAATTTACGAAAAAAATAAAAATGCAATGAAGTTTTTTTCAACTATAAAAAGGTCACTTTCTAAAAATTCTAATAAAAAATATGATTTTTTTTATGACTTATCTTCTTTGTCACAAGCATATGTATTTTACAAATTATCACAAGCCCAAGTTATTACCAAATATAACTTGAGATCGATATTTCAATATCAGGGAACATCTCTTTTTCTTAAAGAGAAAATCAAAGAGGATTTTGGAACACAAGGAATATTGGATTCAGAATCAAAGCATAAGAAACTTCAAAATTTTGGAATGGATGAATGGAAAAACTGGTTAAGAGGTCATTACCCTTCTCAATACAATTTGTCTCAGACTGGATGGTCTACATTAGTACCGCAAAAATGGCGAAATAAAGTAAATCAAAGTTGTATGGTTCAAAACAAAGACTCGAAAAATTTGTATTCCTACGAAAAAGAGAAAGATTATGAATGGGATCCGTTATCGAGTAAAAAAGAAAATTTAAAAAAACACTATAGGTATGATCTTTTATCACATAACTATCTTAATTATGAAAATATAACTGGAGATATATCTATTAGCGATTATTTAAGCGTAAATACTATTACGAATAAAAATCCGGATAGAAAATATTTTGATTGGAGAATCATTCATTTTTGTCTTAAAGAAGAGATCAATATTGAGGATTGGACCAATATGGATACCTGGGCCAACAGTAATACAAATACTAGACCTAATTCTAATTATTATAAAATTGTTGATAAATTAAAAAAAAAAGAAGTTTTTTCTCGTGCGAGTCATAAAGAAATCAACCCCTTAAACCAAACACAAACCTCTTTTTACTGGATGGGAATGAATGAAGAAAAACGAAATCCTCCGAAATCCAGTCGCGGACTTTTGTTTTTACCAAAATTTTTATTACTTTATAATGCATATAAGCTTAAACCGTGGATTATACCAATCAAATTACTTCTTTTTCATTTTAATGGAAATGAAAATCTTAGCGAAAATAAAAAAATTTCTCTTGAATTAAAGAAAAAAAAGAAAGAAGAAAATGAATTAAAGAAAAAAAAGAAAGAAGAAAATGAATTAAAGAAAAAAAAGAAAGAAGAAAAAGAGGAGCTGGGACAAGCAGATCTTGGATCTGATGCACAAAACCAAGGAAATATTGTAGCAGATCAACAAAAAAGAGATAAAGAAGTTAAAGAATATATAGATTTTTTCCTGAAAAGTTTTTTTCTTTTTCAATTGAAATGGGATGATTATATGGATGAAAAAATAAATGATAATATTAACATATATTCTTTCCTTCTTAGACTTAAAAATCCAAGGAAAATGGCTATATCCTCTATTGGAACAAATGAATTAGATCTGAATCTACTGAAGATCGATGAAACGAGTACAGAATTAATAAATAAAGGAATATTTTTTATTGCACCGACTCGTCTATCTATCAAATGGGATGGACAATTTCTTATGTATCAAACCATAGCTATTTCACTGGTTCATAAGAGTAAGTACCAAACTAATCAAAATGATTTCTTTGTTCCTGAAAATATTTTATCTCCTAGACGTCGTAGAGAATTGAGAATTCGAATCTCTTTAAGTTTAAATTCGGGAAATATGAATCTTGTGGATAGAAATTCAGTATTCCTCAATGGGAACAACATAGGGAACTGTGGTCAAATTTTGGATGAGGATAAGTATCTTGATATACATACAAAAAAATTAATTAACTTAAAATTTTTTCTTTGGCCCAATTATCGATTAGAAGATTTAGCGTGTATGAATCGCTATTGGTTTGATACCAATAATGGCAGCCGTTTCAGTATGTCAAGGATACGTATGTATCCACGATCAAGAATTAGTTGATGGTACATTTCCTATATATTACAAAGACGCTAGATACGGTATGATATATGAAAGCAAACAGATGCAGAACTGGGTTGTGTTATATTAGATTCTGGTACATGAATACCGATTCAATGACCTTATAAATTTTCAATGACCTTATAAATGAAATTTAGGAAGAAATCCGCAGAATCTTCTTATCGTAACTCAAAAATTTTCTCTTTTGTGGGTGCGGAAATGTACCATCTTTTTGTATCCATATAAAAAAATGGCAACTTAACTGGATTCATTATTGAGTGATACAAAAAGAGGTATATGAAATAATTCAGATTATTGTGTATACCAAAGTAACATAACTGGCATTATTATTACTGATTAGTAAAAAATCCAAAATCCATATCTGTAAAAAAATAAACTAAAAAAGAAAAAGCGGAGAATAAGTCTTTTTATGATAAAAAAACCATTCATCTCAGTTGTTTTGCAAGAAGAAAAAGAGGAAAATAAGGGGTCTGTTGAATTTCAAGTATTCAATTTTACCAATAGGATACGGATACTTACTTCGCATTTGCAATTGCACAGAAAAGACTATTTATCTCAGAGAGGTCTACGAAAAATTCTAGGAAAACGTCAACGGCTACTGTCTTATTTGTCAAAGAAAAATAGAGCACGTTATAAAGAATTAATTGGTCAATTGGATATTCGAGAGCCAAAAACTCGTTAAGTTAAAAATAAATCAAATAATTCAATTTTTGAATTATTTGATGAACTTCGTTTTCAGTAATTCATGGAATAATGAATCAGGGAAAAAACATAATATCAAAAGCTTATTACGCGGAATCCTTTTTTTTTGGAACGAGTTGAAGGAGTGGGTATTATTGGTGGAGAAGAAGCAATAAATTGGGGTTTATCAGGACCAATGCTACGAGCTTCGGGAATTCAATGGGATCTTCGTAAAGTTGATCATTATGAGTGTTACGACGAATTTGATTGGGAAGTACAATGGCAAAAAGAAGGAGATTCACTAGCTCGTTATTTAGTCCGAATCAGTGAAATGACGGAATCCATAAAAATTATTCAACAAGCTCTGGAAGGAATTTCGGGGGGGCCCTATGAAAATTTAGAAGTTCGACGCTTTGATAGAACAAGGGATTCAGAATGGAATGATTTTGAATATCGATTCATTAGTAAAAAACCTTCGCCCACTTTTGAATTGTCGAAACAAGAACTTTATGTGAGAGTGGAAGCACCAAAGGGAGAATTGGTAATTTTTATGATAGGAGATCAAAGTGTTTTTCCTTGGAGATGGAAAATTAGCCCACCGGGGTTTATCAATTTGCAAATTCTTCCTCAGTTAGTTAAAAGAATGAAATTGGCTGATATTATGACGATACTAGGTAGTATAGATATCATTATGGGAGAAGTTGATCGTTGAAATGATAATTGATACGACAGAAATACAAGCTATCAATTCTTTTTCCATATCGGAACCGTTAAAAGAGGCCTATGGGCTTATATGGTTGCTTGTCCCTATTTTTACTCTTGTATTGGGAATAACAATAGGGGTACTAGTTATTGTGTGGTTAGAAAGACAAATATCTGCAGGAATCCAACAACGTATTGGACCTGAATATGCCGGTCCTTTGGGAATTCTTCAAGCTCTAGCAGATGGAACCAAACTACTTTTCAAAGAGGATCTTCTCCCATCTAGAGGAGATATTCGTTTATTCAGTATCGGACCATCAATAGCGGTGATATCCATTTTACTAAGTTATTCAGTAGTTCCTTTTGGCGATCGCCTTGTTCTAGCCGATCTCAGTATCGGTGTTTTTTTATGGATTGCCATTTCAAGTATTGCGCCTATTGGACTTCTTATGTCAGGATATGGATCGAATAATAAATATTCCTTTTTAGGTGGTCTCCGAGCTGCTGCTCAATCAATTAGTTATGAAATACCCTTAACTCTATGTGTGTTATCAATATCTCTACGTGCGATTCGGGGACATTTACCTATTCTATTTCTTTCTAGGCAAGAAGTTGAATGTAGTGAATAGATATTTTTATTTTTTATTCAGCATTTGGGGTGATGAATTAAACCAGATAGTTATATGAGTGAAACAAAACAGCTTAAAAATTGGCAGTCAAAATTGAGTCTCATTCCCTATGTACAAGAGTTAATTTAAAATAAACATAAGCAGTAGAAACTGTTTACCCCAAGATTGTTGATTAGTCATCATGGTTTGAAGCGGGTACAAAAGATCAACTATACGGAGTTTTTACTATTGTATGTATTTTATGTATTTAACATACGCGGGGATCAAGCAAAAAAAATGAGTGGACGGTTAGGAACACCAAGGTACACAAAGGATTAGTAATGGAGATAATGTAAGTTACCTATAAGGGGTATTTTGCATAAAAGGAATCCAATGGGGCTTTAAGTTGGTAGAAATGATCAAGCAGTACTTCCCCATGATCCCGATCCAGAGTATGCTCCTATCCATTGATTAAAGAAATTACTATCAGGAACGACGTAATCCTTTATTTTTTTAGAGTCCTCTTTTCTGGGAAAGAAGAATAGGAACGAACAAAAGATAGAATTCTTATCCTGATTCATCTAATATTATAGAATTCTCATTATTTTTCGTAATCCAAAGATATGGGTGGAAATATCCATTAATACAACGAGTATTTTATTGAAGGATTAAGTTATTACTGAATAAATATAAATTACAAGGGAAGAGATCAATTCAGAAGCACTTTTTTTTTTATTATAGCAAACAGAATTGCATTGGTCTAATTTGGGATTCTCTCCTCTATCTACCTTTCAAACATATTGAGATAATATTGAAAACAGTCCTTAGATTTATTCGCGACCATGGAGGAGCCGTATGAAGCTGAAGTCTCATGTACGGTTCTGCACTAGCGATGAGAACAGTGATGTTATCATCGACTATGATTATCTAACAGTTCAAGTACCTAGGATTTAAATTAATAAGTAACGTATCAAAAGTAGGGTAACTTAAAATAACTTTATTCTAATATGGATCGTTGGATGCATTGATAGGTGCGATTGCTATGGCTCGTCAGTAAGAAAAAAATATGTGGGCTTTCTTTGTTTTTTATTATCTTGAAGATTTCTAATGTATACAATACAAAAAAGGAAGTATTATATAAAGAAACATACATTTTAAACTTTTAACAAAGATACAAAATATGTCTTTCACATCCAACCCTAACAACAAGTAACTTCTTATTTTTGAATGGCAGTTCCGAAGAAACGTACTTCTATCTCAAAAAAGCGTATTCGTAAAAATATTTGGAAAAGAAAAGCTTATTGGGCAGCGTTAAAAGCTTTTTCTTTAGCGAAATCTTTGTCTACGGGAAATTCAAAAAGTTTTTTTGTGCGACAATCGAATGATACCGAATAATCAAGTCACATATCATTAAAGAATCTGATGCTCGAACATGTACTTGTTTTGAGTGCCTATTTATTTTCTATTGGTATCTATGGATTAATCACAAGTCGAAATATGGTTAGAGCCCTCATGTGTCTTGAGCTTATACTGAATGCAATTATTATAAATTTCGTAACATTTTATGATTTGTTTGATAGTCGCCAATTAAAAGGAGACATTTTTTCTATTTTTGTTATAGCTATTTCGGCTGCTGAAGCAGCTATTGGACTAGCTATTGTTTCATCAATTTATCGTAACAGAAAATCCACTCGTATCAATCAATCGAATTTGTTAAATGTTAAATAAATAATAATAATAATCTAAAAAAAATATTCACTACGTAAAATAGGCATGTACAACAAATTTTTATGATCAGGTTTGTTAAAAAAGCGTAAGAAATCAAAGTACCTTGGCCCTTTATCATGAGCAGATACAGAAGTAGATTGATAAAAAAAATCTGGTAAACCATTGATTCGTCTGGTATCCACTGATTCGTCTGGTATCTACAATATATTATTAATTTACTACTTTACTAGATCGAAAATTTATGAGTTGAAAAATTTTATAGATCCAATGTCACATTCAGTAAAGATTTATGATACATGTATAGGGTGTACTCAATGTGTACGAGCCTGCCCCACAGATGTATTAGAAATGATACCTTGGGATGGATGTAAAGCTAAGCAAATTGCTTCTGCTCCAAGAACAGAAGACTGTGTAGGTTGTAAGAGGTGTGAATCGGCTTGTCCAACAGATTTCTTGAGTGTTCGGGTTTATTTATGGCATGAGACAACTCGTAGCATGGGTCTAGCGTATTGATACTTTTCAGAAAACTCCACCTGAATCCATTTTATTTCTCTTTACCGACAAAAACCCGTACTCAAAAAAGATGTTCAAAAATTTTTTCGAGCACGGGTTTTTCTGGTCAAAGTGTATCTTGTCTTTACCATGAATTATTTTCCTTAATTGTGGTTTTGCTGATATCCGCGGGTTTCTTTATTTTCTTTCTATCTCATAGGGGAAATAAGACGACTCGTTGGTATACTATATGTATATGCTTATTAGAGCTCCTTCTAACGACCTATGTTTTCTGTTATCATTTTCAATTGAACGATCCATTAATTCAATTAGAGCAGGATTTAAAATGGATCAATACTTTTTATTTTCACTGGAGACTAGGAATCGATGTACTTTCCGTAGGCCCTATTTTACTAATGGGATTTATCACTACTTTAGCTACTTTAGCAGCTTGGCCAATTAATCGGGATTCGCGATTATTCCATTTCCTTATGTTAGCAATGTACAGCGGTCAAATAGGATTATTTTATTCTAGAGATCTTTTACCTTTTTTTATCATGTGGGAATTAGAATTCATTCCTGTTTACCTACTTTTATCCATGTGGAGAGGGAAGAAACGTTTGTACTCAGCTACAAAATAAATTTTGTACACTGCTGGGGGTTCCATTTTTTTTTTTCTATTAATGGGAGTTTTGGGTATGGGTTTATATGGTTCTAATGAACCAACATGAAATTTTGAAACATCAGCTAATCAATCGTATTCTGTGGCATTGGAAATAATATTCTATTTTGGATTTCTTATTGCTTATGCTGTTAAATTGCCGATTATACCCCTGCATACATGGTTACCAGATACGCATGGAGAAGCCCATTACAGTACATGTATGCTTCTAGCCGGAATATTATTAAAAATGGGAGCATATGGATTAGTTCGTATTAATATGGAATTATTACCCCATGCTCATTCTTTATTTTCTCCCTGGTTGATACTAGTAGGCACAATTCAAACAATCTATGCAGCTTCAACATCTCTCTCGGTCAACGCAATACTATTTTTCTTGGCAGGAATGAGTTATGATAGAATGCGTCTTATCTATCTCGACGAAATGGGAGGAATAGGTGTCCCTATGCCAAAAATATTTACAATGTTCAGTAGCTTCTCAATGGCTTCTCTTGCATTGCCGGGAATGAGTGGTTTTGTTGCAGAATTGGTAGTCTTTTTTGGAATAATTACCAGCCCAAAATATCTTTTAATGCCAAAAATACTCATTACTTTTGTGATGGGAATTGGCATTATTTTAACTCCTATTTATTCATTATCTATGTTACGCCAGATGTTCTATGGATACAAGCAATTTCATACTTTTAACTATTTATTTTTGGATTCCGGACCACGCGAATTATTTGTTTCGGTCTGTATCTTTTTACCCGTAATAGGTATTGGTATTTATCCGTATTTCGTTCTCTCACTATCAGTTGACAAGGTCGAAGCTATTCTATCTAATTACTTTTATAGTTTTAATTACTTTTATAGTTTTATAGATAGTATTCATATAACATATAAATAGCTTTCTTCAATAAGACATAAAAGGATCCTTTTGATTAATAATATTTTTTATTGTACAATAAAAAAAAAAAAAAATAAAAAGTCTTTCTTATCCTTTTTTACTTTTTTTTAAGTAATAAGGAAAAAAGTGAATTGGAATCAGATACGTTTGGAGTTTTTGAAAATCATTTGAATCAAGTAGCGATTTAAATGATTTTCAAAAACTCACATTTTATATGCTATTCTTACAGATTGTATTTGGTCAGGCCCTTAGATTCAATTAGATGTTAATGTGAATGAACCATAACTATGTAACCCTACTCCTAATAGATTGACCCCAAAATAGCATACCCAAATTATAAGAAATCCGATAGAAGCTACAATTGCAGAATTCGTGCCTTGCAAATTTTTATTTGTTCTAGTATGTAAATAAATAGCAAATATAGTCCACGTAATAAATGCCCAAGTTTCCTTGGGGTCCCAACTCCAATATGATCCCCATGCCTCATTAGCCCATACTGCTCCCGAAAGAATACCTATGGTTAAAAAGATAAATCCTAGACTAATGACACGATAGCTCCAACGATCCAATTGCTGAATTAATTGATGTCTGTGATAATTTCTAAACAAAAGAAAAGAAGTGTTTTGTAAAAAATTTATTCTTTCATTCACATATAGGATCTCACCAAAGGAAAAAGTACCAATTCCTATTAAAAAATTGGTACTTTTATAAAAAATATTTATATTTTTTCGAAATGTAATGACTAGAAGAGCTACTGATAATAAGGATCCGCATAGAAGAGCTGCATAGCTCAATATCATCATACTTACGTGCATCATTAACCACTGGGATTGGAGAGCGGGTACTAAAATTGTGGATTGATGCATTTCAGTTAAAAGACCCGAAGTGGCAAAGCCTTGGGTAAAAATAGCACTAGGCGCGGTTATTGCGCTTAAATTATTTTTATGGTTGCTAAAATATGGAACCATCTGAATAATAGAGAAACTCCATGAAAGGAACATGAATGATTCATATAAATTACTTAAGGGTAAATGTCCCGAAAAAATCCAACGAGTAACTAATAATCCTGTTATACAGAAAAAAGTAACTAGCATGCCCTTTTCTGACGAATCAGCTAGTCCTACGATTTCGTGCACTAATAAGGTCATCAAATAAATAGTAATTACAATCGAAATGATTGAAAAAGAGATGTGAGTTAATATATGTTCTAAAGTAAAAAATATCATAAATATATCCTAAAAAAAGGGGGAGGATCTTTCAACAACACAATGAAATAAGTAATTGAATTCATTATAGGATTTATTTTATTTTTTTTAGAAAATGCCGCCACTCGGACTCGAACCGAGATGCTTTAGCACTGCTTCCTAAGAGCAGCGTGTCTACCAATTTCACCATAGCGGCTTGCTCGAAATCATAATACCCCATTATTATTCAATCGTCGAGATTGTTAGACCAATGCAATTCTGTTTGCTATAATAAAAAAAAAAGTGCTTCTGAATTGATCTCTTCCCTTGTAATTTATATTTATTCAGTAATAACTTAATCCTTCAATAAAATACTCGTTGTATTAATGGATATTTCCACCCATATCTTTGGATTACGAAAAATAATGAGAATTCTATAATATTAGATGAATCAGGATAAGAATTCTATCTTTTGTTCGTTCCTATTCTTCTTTCCCAGAAAAGAGGACTCTAAAAAAATAAAGGATTACGTCGTTCCTGATAGTAATTTCTTTAATCAATGGATAGGAGCATACTCTGGATCGGGATCATGGGGAAGTACTGCTTGATCATTTCTACCAACTTAAAGCCCCATTGGATTCCTTTTATGCAAAATACCCCTTATAGGTAACTTACATTATCTCCATTACTAATCCTTTGTGTACCTTGGTGTTCCTAACCGTCCACTCATTTTTTTTGCTTGATCCCCGCGTATGTTAAATACATAAAATACATACAATAGTAAAAACTCCGTATAGTTGATCTTTTGTACCCGCTTCAAACCATGATGACTAATCAACAATCTTGGGGTAAACAGTTTCTACTGCTTATGTTTATTTTAAATTAACTCTTGTACATAGGGAATGAGACTCAATTTTGACTGCCAATTTTTAAGCTGTTTTGTTTCACTCATATAACTATCTGGTTTAATTCATCACCCCAAATGCTGAATAAAAAATAAAAATATCTATTCACTACATTCAACTTCTTGCCTAGAAAGAAATAGAATAGGTAAATGTCCCCGAATCGCACGTAGAGATATTGATAACACACATAGAGTTAAGGGTATTTCATAACTAATTGATTGAGCAGCAGCTCGGAGACCACCTAAAAAGGAATATTTATTATTCGATCCATATCCTGACATAAGAAGTCCAATAGGCGCAATACTTGAAATGGCAATCCATAAAAAAACACCGATACTGAGATCGGCTAGAACAAGGCGATCGCCAAAAGGAACTACTGAATAACTTAGTAAAATGGATATCACCGCTATTGATGGTCCGATACTGAATAAACGAATATCTCCTCTAGATGGGAGAAGATCCTCTTTGAAAAGTAGTTTGGTTCCATCTGCTAGAGCTTGAAGAATTCCCAAAGGACCGGCATATTCAGGTCCAATACGTTGTTGGATTCCTGCAGATATTTGTCTTTCTAACCACACAATAACTAGTACCCCTATTGTTATTCCCAATACAAGAGTAAAAATAGGGACAAGCAACCATATAAGCCCATAGGCCTCTTTTAACGGTTCCGATATGGAAAAAGAATTGATAGCTTGTATTTCTGTCGTATCAATTATCATTTCAACGATCAACTTCTCCCATAATGATATCTATACTACCTAGTATCGTCATAATATCAGCCAATTTCATTCTTTTAACTAACTGAGGAAGAATTTGCAAATTGATAAACCCCGGTGGGCTAATTTTCCATCTCCAAGGAAAAACACTTTGATCTCCTATCATAAAAATTACCAATTCTCCCTTTGGTGCTTCCACTCTCACATAAAGTTCTTGTTTCGACAATTCAAAAGTGGGCGAAGGTTTTTTACTAATGAATCGATATTCAAAATCATTCCATTCTGAATCCCTTGTTCTATCAAAGCGTCGAACTTCTAAATTTTCATAGGGCCCCCCCGAAATTCCTTCCAGAGCTTGTTGAATAATTTTTATGGATTCCGTCATTTCACTGATTCGGACTAAATAACGAGCTAGTGAATCTCCTTCTTTTTGCCATTGTACTTCCCAATCAAATTCGTCGTAACACTCATAATGATCAACTTTACGAAGATCCCATTGAATTCCCGAAGCTCGTAGCATTGGTCCTGATAAACCCCAATTTATTGCTTCTTCTCCACCAATAATACCCACTCCTTCAACTCGTTCCAAAAAAAAAGGATTCCGCGTAATAAGCTTTTGATATTATGTTTTTTCCCTGATTCATTATTCCATGAATTACTGAAAACGAAGTTCATCAAATAATTCAAAAATTGAATTATTTGATTTATTTTTAACTTAACGAGTTTTTGGCTCTCGAATATCCAATTGACCAATTAATTCTTTATAACGTGCTCTATTTTTCTTTGACAAATAAGACAGTAGCCGTTGACGTTTTCCTAGAATTTTTCGTAGACCTCTCTGAGATAAATAGTCTTTTCTGTGCAATTGCAAATGCGAAGTAAGTATCCGTATCCTATTGGTAAAATTGAATACTTGAAATTCAACAGACCCCTTATTTTCCTCTTTTTCTTCTTGCAAAACAACTGAGATGAATGGTTTTTTTATCATAAAAAGACTTATTCTCCGCTTTTTCTTTTTTAGTTTATTTTTTTACAGATATGGATTTTGGATTTTTTACTAATCAGTAATAATAATGCCAGTTATGTTACTTTGGTATACACAATAATCTGAATTATTTCATATACCTCTTTTTGTATCACTCAATAATGAATCCAGTTAAGTTGCCATTTTTTTATATGGATACAAAAAGATGGTACATTTCCGCACCCACAAAAGAGAAAATTTTTGAGTTACGATAAGAAGATTCTGCGGATTTCTTCCTAAATTTCATTTATAAGGTCATTGAAAATTTATAAGGTCATTGAATCGGTATTCATGTACCAGAATCTAATATAACACAACCCAGTTCTGCATCTGTTTGCTTTCATATATCATACCGTATCTAGCGTCTTTGTAATATATAGGAAATGTACCATCAACTAATTCTTGATCGTGGATACATACGTATCCTTGACATACTGAAACGGCTGCCATTATTGGTATCAAACCAATAGCGATTCATACACGCTAAATCTTCTAATCGATAATTGGGCCAAAGAAAAAATTTTAAGTTAATTAATTTTTTTGTATGTATATCAAGATACTTATCCTCATCCAAAATTTGACCACAGTTCCCTATGTTGTTCCCATTGAGGAATACTGAATTTCTATCCACAAGATTCATATTTCCCGAATTTAAACTTAAAGAGATTCGAATTCTCAATTCTCTACGACGTCTAGGAGATAAAATATTTTCAGGAACAAAGAAATCATTTTGATTAGTTTGGTACTTACTCTTATGAACCAGTGAAATAGCTATGGTTTGATACATAAGAAATTGTCCATCCCATTTGATAGATAGACGAGTCGGTGCAATAAAAAATATTCCTTTATTTATTAATTCTGTACTCGTTTCATCGATCTTCAGTAGATTCAGATCTAATTCATTTGTTCCAATAGAGGATATAGCCATTTTCCTTGGATTTTTAAGTCTAAGAAGGAAAGAATATATGTTAATATTATCATTTATTTTTTCATCCATATAATCATCCCATTTCAATTGAAAAAGAAAAAAACTTTTCAGGAAAAAATCTATATATTCTTTAACTTCTTTATCTCTTTTTTGTTGATCTGCTACAATATTTCCTTGGTTTTGTGCATCAGATCCAAGATCTGCTTGTCCCAGCTCCTCTTTTTCTTCTTTCTTTTTTTTCTTTAATTCATTTTCTTCTTTCTTTTTTTTCTTTAATTCATTTTCTTCTTTCTTTTTTTTCTTTAATTCAAGAGAAATTTTTTTATTTTCGCTAAGATTTTCATTTCCATTAAAATGAAAAAGAAGTAATTTGATTGGTATAATCCACGGTTTAAGCTTATATGCATTATAAAGTAATAAAAATTTTGGTAAAAACAAAAGTCCGCGACTGGATTTCGGAGGATTTCGTTTTTCTTCATTCATTCCCATCCAGTAAAAAGAGGTTTGTGTTTGGTTTAAGGGGTTGATTTCTTTATGACTCGCACGAGAAAAAACTTCTTTTTTTTTTAATTTATCAACAATTTTATAATAATTAGAATTAGGTCTAGTATTTGTATTACTGTTGGCCCAGGTATCCATATTGGTCCAATCCTCAATATTGATCTCTTCTTTAAGACAAAAATGAATGATTCTCCAATCAAAATATTTTCTATCCGGATTTTTATTCGTAATAGTATTTACGCTTAAATAATCGCTAATAGATATATCTCCAGTTATATTTTCATAATTAAGATAGTTATGTGATAAAAGATCATACCTATAGTGTTTTTTTAAATTTTCTTTTTTACTCGATAACGGATCCCATTCATAATCTTTCTCTTTTTCGTAGGAATACAAATTTTTCGAGTCTTTGTTTTGAACCATACAACTTTGATTTACTTTATTTCGCCATTTTTGCGGTACTAATGTAGACCATCCAGTCTGAGACAAATTGTATTGAGAAGGGTAATGACCTCTTAACCAGTTTTTCCATTCATCCATTCCAAAATTTTGAAGTTTCTTATGCTTTGATTCTGAATCCAATATTCCTTGTGTTCCAAAATCCTCTTTGATTTTCTCTTTAAGAAAAAGAGATGTTCCCTGATATTGAAATATCGATCTCAAGTTATATTTGGTAATAACTTGGGCTTGTGATAATTTGTAAAATACATATGCTTGTGACAAAGAAGATAAGTCATAAAAAAAATCATATTTTTTATTAGAATTTTTAGAAAGTGACCTTTTTATAGTTGAAAAAAACTTCATTGCATTTTTATTTTTTTCGTAAATTTCTTCTTGATTTATTTCATCATTGTAACTGTATTTTTCAATCTTTTTTTTTGTTAATTCAAGGAAAAGTTGCACGTTGAGTCTGGAAATATTAATGATCCATAGAAGGGTATCCGTGTATATCCGTTCAATAAAAAATTGAAAGAAATAGTGCGATTTACGTATTAATCGGGCACTTCTGCTTTTTAATATCTGCCAAAAAGTTTTTGGAGATTCTAATCTTTTATCATCACAACAAGTTTCACTAGGACTAATATCTGGAGTTAAAAATAAGTTTTTTTCTTTTGTTATTTCTTTGATTTGATGCCTAATTATACTTGTCCTAACAATCAGATCCCTCATTTTTTGTTCTGTCAGTGAATAATTTGTCCAATCTATTGATTTAATTGGAATAGATGATTCGTTATTAATCTGATTACTTATTCGAGTTATAGAATTGTTTCCGCTTTTATTTTGACTCGATTGATTTACTTCTCTCAATCCAAAAAATAGAAAAAGATTTACTTTTGCAAGTTCGTTCTTTTTTTCTTTTATAAATCGAACTATTTGCATAATCCATCTTGTTTTTTTTTTTGAAATCTTTATAAGCCTTTTTGTTCTTTCTTTTAAAATTCTTAGCACTAGAAAATATTGGTTTTTCACTTGTATAAGTTTTTTTTCAAGTTCTTCCGAAATGGGTGTAAAAAAGGAAGAGCCTTCTCGGGGAGAACCAAAAGGGAGTTCAGCTTCCATTCCGTAAACTGTTAAAAAGCTCAAATTGAATTTTTTTTTTACTTTCTTTTGAATTTTTTTTTTATGACGGGATTGTCGCTTAGAGCTGTGCCAAGGTTTTAGATGCAAAGGAAATAGTATTTTTATCTGAATACCCTCGGTTAACCAATCTTGCGGAAATTCCGTTTCTGATAATTGAACACCACTATAAGTGCATTTAATATGGGTTTCTTTATTCCACTTTTCCCAATCCTTATACCACTCAGGGGATTGAAAGAATAACATACGGACAATATTTTTGACTATTATCAATGAGGGCAATACGATATATTTTCTAAGAAACGATTGGGTTATTAACATACAACCTCTTACTGCTTGAGCATGAATAATAGTCTCCCAAGTCGCCGCTATTTTTACCCGTTGATCTTCCTCTCGTTTTGCCTCTTCTTTTTGATCCTTTTTTTTTGCTTTTTTTGCTTGTTGTTCTTCAGTTTTGAATTCTGTGCTTTTCTGCATCCAATTCCTAAAAAGGAGACTCCCTATTCCAGAGGTCTCAAACTCATTCCATAAAGAAAAGAAAAAACTTTTATCACCTCTGTCTGAAAAAAGGGGTGACTGCACATTTGCTTGAAAGAATTCCCAAGGAACTATTTTACGTCGTTGAGCACGGATGGATCCTTTTATTAGTTCTCGATTAAAATCGGGTTGTCTCGGATATTCTATCAAACCCAGCTCGTCTACTTCATCACCACGACTCGTACTCTTCGGATTGGGGGTAGTATTGCGAGTAGCATCCGTACCCGTATTCCGCCCATTAAAAGTTAAAACTACTACACGTTTGGATTTTCGTGAAATAATGTTACTATCTTCATGATTTTCCCCTATAGATTGTTCCAATTTGTATGACCATCGAGGAAGCTCTTTAGGAAAAAGGCTACCATGAAGTTTATTTCTCCAAATTGTTTCTATGGAATCTTTTCTCGAAGTGATTAACTCATCATTTATACTTGAGTGTGAATATAATTTTTTCATTGTTCCACGATAGGATCCGTTCAAAAAAGGATCATATATTTTAGGCAAGCATTGTTGTTCAGTCTCATCATTGCAAAATCTAGTCCTTTTGTCGAGTACATCCAGGATCATGGATCCCTTGTCTAAAGTTTTGATTCTATTGATAAATTCGTTACTTAGGTTGTTTCTTTTTTGTTCGTTGGTATAAACCCAATTTTTATACAGTTCTTCAGAGGAGAGCTTTTCTGTTGTGCACAAAAAAATATTTCTTTGTAACATTTCTAAAAAGGTTGCCAAACTGGGTGGATATGTAAAAGATATTCTTTGTTTTCCATCACTTTGGCATGGATAAAAAAAATATTGTGACATTTCACTTCTTATAGCGTTTTCAAATTGATCATTTTTGATATATCGCAGCGGACGATTCCGTCGTTGAT